TTAAAATCTAATTTAACCAATGATTTTTATAAACATAGGGTTTGGTTCTTGTCGGGTAAAAGGGTTAGGTTTGGCCTTTTTTAAAAAAAATTTTTAAGTGCACAAAAAAAATTCATTTTTTTTTTTAGTAGTTTTTTTTAGGCAACGAAAAAATTCTTTTTGCATTTCGTTGCAAACTTTTTTTTTACCAAAATTTTATTAACTAACAGAGTTCCCCGGGAGGGGCCAAAATAGCCCAAAAATTCTGCTATGGAGGTCCCTTTATATAAATATTTACTAAATCGTATTTATAGTTAATATATATATACTAATAATTTTTTCATTTTATATATATCAGTATATTGCTATATAAGCAATTTAATCTAATATATTTATTGAAATATAATTAAAGATAAATTGTTTGTTATTTATTTGACAAATAGACCAATAAGGATACAGCCGTCTATGATTGATCTAAGGACCTATATTTAAAGTTAGAGAAAGGTAATCTATTAATATAGTATAGATTATATATAGTTATCGAGAAAATCTATCACTTATATATTAATAAATAGTTTATATATTAATAGACACTTATTATGAGCATGTAATATTGAATCTTACATTAAATTAAATTAATATATAGTCAATAACTATTGTTGTAATATAAATATTTACTTTCTTATAATATATTGTGGATTTATATATAATTATATTTATTAATTATTAATACATTAAACATTTATATAGAAATCGAATTTAACGCAAAAAAAAAAAAAAACTCTATTTCCTGGCATATTTATCTGATTTTATCGTATTATGACATAGTTTTTGGTATAAAATAGGGTATTGTTTAATAATTGTCTAATTCTAATAATGTAAATTGAAAATTAATAGCCGCGGCTATTTTTACCTTCTATAATATGTTTAGTTTTTTTTTGGGTTTATAAAAAAGTTTTAATTTGAAAGAGAAAACTGATTAAAGGGGGAATTTTAATTTGTTGAGGTATATTTTTTTTTACTTGTTCTGTAGAGTTAAAAATTTTTTAAAAATGTTGGTAGTCAGGTTGAATACAGGGTATTCAACTTGGCTCGGGACAGGAAAATTTGATTGTTTTATTAGGATTTTCTTGAGAGCCTTAAGCGGAGCAAGTTCAACTTATGTTTATTTAAAGTTTGACTTGAAAAAAAGTTTTATTCTGGCTTAAAAGTTAGGTCTGGCCTGGTTTTACATGTGAGTTTTTGCAGGATTTAGGGTTGCCCTAGATGGACAATTTGGGTTTTTATTTGTTCGCAGTAGGGGGGATTTAAATATCAATTAAAATTGGATTTGGTTATGGTCAAGAATATTGACGGAATTTGTGCCAGCAGTTGCGGTTATACAAATAATTTAATTTAACTTTTTCGGCTATTAGTTAATTATTGGGGTTAAAGCTTTAATTTTAGGTTTATTAGGTGAAATTTTAAATTTAAAATAAATGCTATTTTAGATGAGGCTAAGAAATTCTTTATTTAAACTAGGATTAGATACCCTATTATTTTGAATGTAAATTATTTTTTGCTTGATTAGTATTAGTTATTTTCTTGAAAATTAAAGATTTTGGCGGTATTTTAGTCTATTCAGAGGAACCTGTCCTGTAATCGATGGTCCACGAGTGTCACTACTTTTTTAAAATGTTTGTATATCGTCGTAGTTTGAACATTTTTTTAGGAAATTAATGTTCATGATTTTATTTATAAAGGAGATCAGATCAAGGTGCAGCTATAGGGAAGGAGAGATGGGTTACAATAAATTTATTTTAGGATTGGGGGGTTTTAAGCTTCCATAAATGCGGATTTGAGGGTAATTTTAATTTAATAGTTAGTATGATTTGGCTCTAAAATATGCACATATCGCCCGTCGCTTTCATTACAAGGTGAAATAAGTCGTAACATAGTAGTCTTACTGGAAGGTGAGTCTAGACAGACCAGGTTAGAGCTTGGTATAAAGCATTTTATTTACATTAAAAGGTTAATTGTGAGATTCAATTTGACTTGAATTGAGTGAATTATTATTATTTTTTGGTAAGTTTATGTTAAAATAAGAAAATTAGGAGTTTTATTATTGTGTAAGAATAAATTTTATTAATTTTAGTTTATTAGTATTGTGAGAGAATTTAGTTTTATGTTTGAAAGAAGATTTAATTTTTCGTACCTTGTGTATCAGGGTTTACTTAATAGATAATATTTATATTATTTTTCTCGAATTCAGGGGAGCTATTTTAATATGTATTTTATTGTGGAATAAATATTTAAAATTTTAGGATTGAAATTATACGTTATTCGTTTCTGAATATATCTAGTTTTCTAAGAAATAAATTTAATTTACTTGTTTGGGATTAATATGTTGTGTTTTTAATTTATTATTTTTTACAGGGAATATTAAAAGGGATGAGCTTTTTAATAAAGTTTTATAAGTTAGGATTTAGGTTTTCATTAAAGTTAGGATTATTAGTTTTCATTTTTAGGAGGATGTTATATTTAATTTTGGTTTTTATATTATTTTTATTTTCTTTAAGTTTTTTATTGGAATATATTTTTGAATTTTCTATGAATAGAAATAATGGTAAAATTAGTATAAACTTGTGTATTTTATATTTATTACATGATAGATTAGGTTAAGGAATTCGGCAAAAGATTTTCCGCCTGTTTAATAAAAACATGGCCTTTTGATTATAATTTAAGGTCTAGCCTGCCCACTGAGATTTAAATGGCCGCGGTATCCTGACCGTGCAAAGGTAGCATAATCATTAGTTTTTTAATTGGAAGCTGGTATGAATGGTTGGATGAGAAAATAGCTGTCTCTATTTTAATATATAAAATTTTATTTTTGAGTTAAAAAGCTCAAATGATTTTGATAGACGATAAGACCCTATAGAGTTTAATATTATTTTGTATTTTTTTTTTTTAGGATTTTCTTGCTTGAAATATAAAATTTTATTTAGTTGGGGAGATTGAAAAATTAAGTTAACTTTTTTTATATCTATACACATCTAAGTGACTAGTTGATCCATTTCAATGTGATTATAAGATAAAATTACCTTAGGGATAACAGCGTAATCTTTCTAAAGAGTTCTTATCGAAAGAAGGGTTTGCGACCTCGATGTTGGATTAAAATTAATTTTCGGTGCAGAAGCTTGAATATTAGGTCTGTTCGACCTTTAAAATTTTACATGATCTGAGTTTAGACCGGCGTGAGCCAGGTTGGTTTCTATCTTCAATACGAGTAAATATTTTAGTACGAAAGGACCAAGTATTTGATATTATATTTTTATTAGACTATTATTATTGTTTTGGCAGATTAGTGCTATTGATTTAGAATCTTTATATGTAATTTTTTATTACAGACAATATTGGTGTTAAAGGATTTATTATTAATTTTTTTGTCAAGGCTGATTTTGGTAGTTTGTGTCTTGGTCGGGGTGGCTTTTTTAACTTTGTTGGAACGTAAGGTTTTAGGTTATATTCAAATTCGCAAGGGCCCTAATAAGGTGGGTTTTGTTGGTTTGGTTCAGCCATTCAGGGATGCTATTAAGCTTTTTACTAAGGAGCAGTCTTACCCTTATATATCAAATTTTAATTTATACTATTTTTCTCCTGTGTTAAATTTATTTCTGGCTCTATTTCTTTGAATGGCTATACCTTTTTTAACAGTTAATTTTAGTTTTAGCCTTTCTTTCTTGTTTTTTCTAAGGGTTTCTAGGTTGAGGGTTTATACTTTAATGTTAGCGGGTTGATCTTCTAATTCTAATTATTCTTTACTTGGTAGGTTGCGTTCTGTGGCGCAGACTATTTCTTATGAGGTAAGATTGGCTTTAATTTTATTATCTTTTTTATTTTTGCTTCTGAGGCTAAATTTGATTGATTTGGGTAAGTTTCAAGAAAATGTTTGGTTTCTTTTTTTAATGTTTCCTTTATGTTTAATATGATTTGTTTCTAGGTTGGCAGAAACAAATCGTACTCCTTTTGATTTTGCTGAGGGGGAATCAGAATTGGTGTCTGGCTTTAATGTTGAGTATAGCAGGGGTGGTTTTGCTATGATTTTCTTGGCGGAATATGCTAGTATTTTGTTTATAAGTATGCTTTGTTGTATAATATTTATAGGGGGAGATTTAGTTTCTTGATTTTTTTTTTTAAAATTAGTTTTTATAAGGTTTTTATGAATCTGAGTTCGGGGGACGTTGCCTCGGTTTCGTTATGATAAGCTTATATATTTAGCATGGAAGGGCTATTTGCCTGTTTCTTTAAATTTTCTTTTATTATTTTTTAGAATGGAATTGTTTATTTTCATTCTTTTGGTTTAGTTAACTAAATTTAGTACAAAGTTAATAGAAAGTTCTATTTCTTTTTTATACTTTCAAAATATATACTTATACAAGTTCATTAACTTAACCGAAAATAGTTTTGTCCAAAATTTTTGCGATAAAAGGTCTTATTAAATATAAAGAAAAGTAAATTACTGTCAGAATTTGCCCCGTTATGATGTAAGGGTCTTCTACAGGTCGTGCTCCAATCCAGGTAAGCAGGCAAATTACTGCTACTAGTGATCAGAATAAGATTTTGTTTAAAGGGTAGAATTGTATTCTTAGGAATTTTTTCTTGTTCGTGAATGGCATGATGTATAAAATGGCAATGGATATAGCTAGGGCGATTACTCCCCCTAATTTGTTAGGAATTGACCGTAGAATAGCGTAGGCAAATAGGAAATATCATTCCGGCTGGATGTGAACAGGTGTAACAAGGGGGTTGGCTGGGGTGAAGTTGTCAGGATCTCCCAGGAGATAGGGTCTGTGAAGGGATAGAATTACTAGAAGGGATGATAGGATCAGAAATCCTACAGTGTCTTTAAGGGAAAAGTAGGGATGAAACGGAAGTTTGTCAATATCTCTTTTTGTTCCAAGAGGGTTATTTGAGCCTGTTTGGTGAAGGAAAAGAAGATGAATTATTACTAGAGCTGTAACAATAAAGGGTAAGATGAAGTGGAATGAGAAGAATCGGGCGAGAGTGGCGTTGTCCACGGCGAATCCTCCCCATACTCATTGTACAATAGTTGTTCCTAAATATGGAATGGCTGATAACAAATTGGTAATGACTGTAGCCCCTCAGAATGATATTTGTCCTCAGGGGAGCACATAACCTAGGAATGCTGTTGCTATTACTATAAAAAAAATTGTTACTCCGATTATTCAAGTTTCTTTGAGGTTATAGGATCTGTAATAGATTCCCCGTCCAATGTGGATGTATAGGCAAATAAAGAAAAGGGAGGCACCGTTTGCATGAATGGTTCGAAGCAATCATCCGTAATTTACATTACGACAAATGTGTGCGATTCTATTGAAAGCTAACTCAACGTTAGGGCAGTAGTGTATTGATAAAAAGAGTCCTGTTAGGATTTGGATTCCCAAGCATAGGCCTAGGAGGGACCCGTAGTTTCATATAGTTGTGATGTTAGACGGTGTAGGGAGGTCAATTAAGGATGAGTTGATGATTTTAATTAGGGGGGAGGTTTTTCGGAGAGGTGCATTCATTAAAATATTTGTCGTAAAGGTCCGTATTGGATATTAGTAATTTTTGTAACTATAATTAGAGTGATTAGTAAGTAAATTATGATTATGATTAGGTTTGAACTTGACGGTTGGTTTATATATTTAGTTATCGATAAGGTATTTTCTGAGTTAATATTTTGATTAATAATATCGTTGGTAATTATGTTAGTATTAAGAAGGAATTTGTCTGCAATTGTTCTAACCAATAGGATTGAAATTAGTGCGGTCGTTGTGATAAATAATTTAGATGAAAATTTAAATTTTTCGTTTGAGGCAATTCTTGTTATGTAAATGAATAGAATTAGCATGCCTCCTACTATAATCAGGAACAGGATGTAAGAAAATCAGAAGTTAAAATTTATGATTCCTGTAATGATTGAGATCAGGGTTGTTTGTAGAAGTAAAATCAAACCAAATGATAGGGGGTGTCTAAAAAATGGGAATATGATTGATAGTGTAATTAATAGAAGAGTAGGCGTTGATAGGATGACAGAGAATAGTTTAATAAAAATAATAGTTTTGGAGACTGTGGATGGGGATTATTCCTTTTCTCTGATGTTTTAAAAGGTTCACTTATTTTTGGTTTACAAGACCAATATTTTAATTAAATTATTAAAACTAATGTTAATATTATTTTCTTCTTTTATCGGGCTTTTTTCTGGTCTGGTGGTTTTTTCTTCAAAGCGAAAGCATTTACTGTTAATGCTCTTGAGGCTTGAATTTGTGGTTTTGTCTTTGTATTTGGGAATTTTTATTTATTTAAGAGGTAACGGGAATGATTATTTTTTTTCTATAATTTTTATTACAATGAGAGTTTGCGAGGGGGCCTTGGGTCTTTCTATTCTGGTTTCTATAATTCGTACTTGCGGAAATGATTATGTTTTGACTTTTTCTTCTTTATGATAAAATTTATATCGAGTTTACTATTTTTAATTCCTTTATGTTTTTGATGTAATTTTTGAATAATTCAGTGGGTAATGTTTATTTTGACTTTTTTTTTTATATTAAGTTTTAGGTTTGATTTTATGACAAGTTATGTGGGTTATTTCTTTGGTTGTGATTTGTTATCTTATTGTTTAGTTTTGTTAAGGTTCTGAGTTTGTTCTTTAATGATTCTGGCTAGAGAAAAAATTTTCAAGTTAGATAATTACGCTAGTTTATTCTTATTCATTATAGTGTTTTTGATAATTAGTTTATTTTTGGCTTTTTCTTCTTTGAATTTTTTTAGGTTTTATCTATTTTTTGAAATTAGACTTATTCCAACACTTATTTTGATTTTGGGTTGGGGATATCAGCCTGAACGTGTCGAAGCTGGTGTTTATTTACTTTTTTATACATTATTAGTTTCTTTACCTATAATGGTTTCTATTTTTTATTACTATGAAGTGTTTGGGACGTTGGATTTTTTCTTGATAGTTGGTAATATCAATAACTTATTAGTTTATCTTTGTATAAATATGGTTTTTTTTGTTAAAATTCCTATATTTTTTGTTCATTTGTGGCTTCCGAAGGCTCATGTAGAGGCTCCTGTCTCTGGTTCGATAATTTTGGCTGGAATTATACTTAAATTGGGGGGTTACGGGCTTCTTCGGGTTATAAAACTATTTATTGAGATTGGCTTGAAAGTGAATATTGTCTTTATTGTTATTAGTCTTATGGGAGGTTTTTTTGTTTCGTTAATTTGTATTCGTCAGAGTGATATTAAGTCTTTGATTGCTTATTCGTCAGTAGCACATATGGGTTTGGTCTTAAGGGGTGTAATGACTATAAATATTTGAGGATTCTGGGGGGCGCTAACTTTGATGTTAGCCCACGGTCTCTGCTCTTCGGGCTTGTTTTGTTTGGCAAATATTAACTATGAACGTGTGGGGAGGCGTAGATTATATTTAAATAAGGGGTTTTTGAATCTTATACCCAGGTTATCTTTATGGTGGTTTCTGCTTTGTTCTTCTAACATGGCTGCTCCCCCTTCTTTGAATTTGTTGGGTGAAATTATTTTGATTAATAGGCTGGTGGGGTACAGAGGTCTGAGAATGATTTTCTTGTCTCTAATTTCTTTCTTTAGGGCAGCGTATTCTTTATTTCTGTACTCTTTTTCTCAACATGGTTCTTTTTACTCTGGTTTATACTCTTTATATCAAGTAGTTTATCGAGAGTATTTGTTGTTGTTCTTACATTGGGTTCCTTTAAATGTGTTAATTCTTAAGGGGGAATATTTTGTTCTTTGAATTTAATTCAAATAGTTTAATGAAAATGCTGGCTTGTGGGGCTAGAGATGTAAATTTATTTATTTTGGATAATTTTATCAATTTGTAAAGTTTATTTTGGCCTTTTTTTAAGGTTTTCTTTAATCAGTTTTTTTTTGAGGGTTTACTTTCTTATTTTAGATTTCAGGGTTATTATTGAAATAAATATAGTTAGGTTGAATTCTTCGTCTGTGGTTATGACTATTCTGTTTGATTGAATGTCTTTAATTTTTATAAGGTTTGTTTTGTTTATTTCTTCTATAGTTATTTTTTATAGGGAGGAATACATAGCTGGGGATAAATTTCTTGACCGTTTTATCTTAATGGTTGTTATGTTTGTTGTTTCAATAATACTTTTAATTGTAAGTCCTAACTTAATTTCTATTTTGCTTGGTTGGGACGGCCTTGGCTTGGTGTCTTATTGTTTAGTAATTTATTATCAAAATGTTAAATCTTATAATGCTGGAATGTTAACAGCTCTTTCTAATCGGGTGGGAGATGTAGCTTTGTTAATGTCTATTGCTTGAATGTTAAATTATGGGAGATGAAATTATATTTACTATTTAGAATTTACAAAAAATGATTTTTTTATAACTCTAATTTCTTATTTGGTGGTTCTTGCAGCTTTAACCAAAAGAGCCCAAATTCCTTTTTCTTCTTGGCTTCCGGCTGCGATGGCTGCCCCTACTCCTGTTTCTTCTCTTGTTCATTCTTCAACTCTGGTGACTGCAGGTGTTTATTTATTAATTCGTTTCAATTTTTCTTTTTCTGAGAATTTGATGTTTTTATTGTTATTTATTTCTAGAATAACTATGTTTATGGCGGGGGTTGGGGCTAACTTTGAATTTGACTTAAAGAAAATTATTGCTCTTTCTACTCTTAGTCAGTTAGGTCTAATAATGAGAATTTTGGCTTTAGGGGACTACTATTTAGCGTTTTTTCACTTGTTGACTCATGCATTATTTAAGGCTTTGTTGTTTATGTGCGCCGGGAATATTATTCATAATGTGGGCAGGTTCCAAGATATTCGGTATATGGGCGGTCTGGTTAAGTTAATACCCTTGACTTGTGCTTTTTTTAATATTTGCAATTTTTCTTTATGTGGGCTTCCGTTTCTTTCGGGATTTTACTCTAAGGATTTAATTGTTGAGGTTATATCAATGCAGTTTTTGAGAATTTATATTTATCTGGTTTTTTATTTGTCTATTGGTTTAACAGTTTGTTATAGGTTTCGTTTAACTTATTATTCTTTGACTGGAAGCTATAATTATTTAAGAACGGGTAATCTTTCTGAGGGGGGTTTCATTATGTTGAAAGGAATAAGGGGTTTAATTTTATTTGTAGTTTTTAGAGGGAGTCTATTAATATGATTGATCTTTCCTTCACCCTATTTTATTTGCTTGCCTTTGGGTTTTAAGTTAATGGCCTTGCTAATGGTGCTATCGGGGATATGGTTGGGCTACGAGACTGCAAAGTTTAAATTAAGCTATTCTTTGTGAAGATTAAATAATTTGACTTTAAGGTCTTTTTTTTCTTTAATGTGAAATATACCAGTAATTTCAACGTTGGGAATTAATTATTATCCAATTTATTTTGGGGAAGTTTATTCAAAGGTTTTTGATCAAGGTTGATTGGAGTATTATGGGGCTCGTAATTTGGGGGAATCTTTAAGAGGGTTTTCTAAGGTTATGCAGTTTCTTTCCAACAATCATTTGAAGGTTTACTTTATAATAACTTTGATTTGAACAATTTTTCTGTTTTTAAATATTTTTTAATCTAAATAGCTTATATAGAGCGTAATATTGAAGATATTAAGGAAACGATTGAGTTTTTAGATAATTTATAGGAGTTAATCCATTTTTACAGTGAAAATGTAATGTTTTTTTTAAACTATATAAATAAAGAAATACAAACGAAATTTCATCGCTTAGAAATTAAGTTAGAAGCCTATTTCTGGATACCGTATTTCCTTAACCGGGGAGTACCCAATCTTATCATTAACAGTGATATACCTCTATTTTGGTTTCGGTTAAAAATAAGGATGATTTATCATCAGGGTTTTAGGTCGAAACTAAATGCAATATTTGCTTCTTATTTAAGATAAATTGATGAATCAATACTTTCTAAGTGCAAGTTAAATGTTATAGTTAACTATTATCCTAATAAGCTCAATTAAGGGCTCCCTGGTTTCATTCATGGTACAAGCCTCCTAGAAGAATAATAATAAAGAATAAAACGGTTGAAGCATATCAAATAATATTGGAATGTTTTAGAGAGATAATTATAGGGAGGAGCAGGGTGATTTCGACATCAAAAATTAGGAAGATTACTGCGATAAGAAAGAATTGTAAAGAGAAGGGTATTCGTGCTGATGTTTTGGGATCAAACCCACATTCAAAAGGGCTTCTTTTTTCTCGATCAGAAAAAGTTTTTTTGGAAATTAAGTTTAGCATGGTTACTAAAATTGCTGTGATAACTAAAATTATAAGGGCGGTTATTGTTAAAATTATAATTATTTATACTAGCAGGCTAGATTTTTTGATTGGAAGTCAAATATAATTTTTATAATATATAAATAGTTAGTTTATCTTCCTCATCAGTATACCGAGATATAGAGGAATAGTCAAACAACGTCTACAAAGTGTCAATATCAGGCCGCAGCCTCGAATCCAAAATGATGGGTTGAGGAGAAGTGATTTAATATGTGTCGGATTAAGCATACTAATAGAAATGTTGTTCCGATAATTACATGGATTCCATGGAATCCTGTGGCTATAAAAAATGAGGATCCGTAGGCTGCGTCTGCGATTGTGAATGGGGCTTCTAAGTATTCATAGGCTTGAAGGATGGTGAAATAGGCTCCTAAAGTTACTGTTAACAGCAAACCTTGCAGAGCCTGGGAGTAATTATTTTCTATTAGAGCATGGTGAGCTCATGTAACAGTAAGCCCTGAGGTTAATAAAATCAAGGTGTTTAAGAGAGGAATTTCAATAGGGTTAAAGGTTTGGATTCCTTTGGGCGGTCAGATTATCCCTAGTTCAACACTGGGGGATAATGAGTTATGGAAGAACCCTCAGAAAAAGGAAATGAAAAAGAATACTTCAGATGTGATGAATAAGATTATTCCTCACCGAAGACCAATTGTAACGTTATAAGTATGTAGGCCTTGGTAGGTTGCTTCTCGGACTACATCTCGTCATCATTGATATATAACTAAGGCTGTGATTGTGAATCCTAAGATAAGCAAGTTTCTTTCATAAAAATGAAATCATTTAATTAATCCTATCATAATGGTTATTGCTCCGAATGCGCCTAAAATAGGTCATGGTCTTACATCTACTAGATGGTAGGGGTGATTTTTGTGTGTTCTCATTAGTTAACTTCTCTTGAGTAAAGGGTTCTTAGAACAGCAAATACATAGGATTGGATAATAGCTACGGCCGACTCTAGAATTAGGAGTAAGATTTGAGCAATAATTAGAAAATTAATTAGGATTAGTCTTAAGGAGGGACCTGTGTTTCCGAGCAAGGTTATTAAAAGATGCCCGGCAATTATATTGGCCGAAAGTCGGACAGCGAGTGTCCCTGGTCGAATAATGTTCCTAATTGTTTCAATACAAACTATGAAGGGTATAAGAGCTGGAGGTGTTCCTTGTGGAACTAAATGAGCTAGTATGTGGGTTGTGTTGTTTACTCATCCGTAAATTATAAATCTTACTCATAAGGGCAGGGCTAGGGTTAGAGTCAGGGCTATATGGCTAGTTCTAGTGAAAATATAGGGAAATAGTCCTATAAAATTGTTGAATAAAATGAATGAAAACAGGGAGATAAAAATTAATGTTCTTCCCTTGATTGAGGGGTTTGCTAAAAGTACTTTAAATTCTTTGTGGAGAGTTAAGATAATATTTATTCATAGGATGTGAGCTCGGGAAGGCGTAAATCAGAATAGGTTTGGCAGGATTATAATACCAATAAGTGTACTTAATCAATTTAATGATAAATTAAAATTTGTTGATGGTTCAAAAGTTGAGAATAAATTTGCTATCATTTTCAAGTTAATTTAGTTTTTGTTCTTCTGGGTCTGTAATGTTGGATGGGGTAATAAAATAAATAAAAATTTAATATTCTTAAGATTAGAAATGTGATTGTAAAAAATCTAAATAATAGGATTCAATTAAGAGGTGCTATTTGTGGAATTAAAAATTATTAGGCTGGCGGCTAATGATTTTAACTTGACAAGTTAATGTTATTTTTTAACTAAATTTTTCATTAAGAGTAGTTGCTAGCTTACTATCGTATGGTTTAAAATTCCATTGCTTGCTTTCAGCCACTTAATGAGTTTCTTGTTTTCGAAACTCATGCTATAAAGTGTTTAGGGGAAATTCTTTCTACTACGATGGGTATGAATCTATGGTTTGCTCCACAAATTTCTGAGCATTGCCCGAATATAAGTCCTGGTCGGCTAGCTGTAAACCTAACTTGGTTTAGGCGGCCTGGGGTTGCATCAATTTTAACTCCTAAGGATGGAATTGTTCATGAGTGAATAACATCAGCTGCTGTTACTAGAATTCGTACCTGGGACTCAAACGGGATAACTATTCGGTTATCAACGTCTAGAAGACGAAAATTAAATGATTTTAATTCTCTTGAAGGGATTATGTATGAATCAAATTCGATTTGTTTGAAGTCCGAATATTCATAAGATCAGTATCATTGATGTCCAATTGCTTTTACAGTAACTAAGGGCTTTCTAACTTCATCTAGGATATAAAGTAGTCGTAGGGAGGGTAAGGCAATAAAAATTAGGGTTACAGCAGGAAGAATTGTTCAAATAATTTCAATTAGTTGTCCTTCAAGCAGGAATCGATGCGTAAGTTTATTGAAGAATAGCGTGATTAGAAGTGTTCCTACTAGTACAGTGATAATGACTAGAATTATCAGAGCATGGTCATGGAAAAACGAGAGTTGTTCTATTAGGGGGGATATTCTATCTTGAAGCAAAAGGGTTTTTCATGTTGCGATTTCTAAAAAAAGGTTAAACTTTATATTTGGGGCTTAAATCCATTGCACTATTCTGCCACATTAGAAATTGGCAGTTAAGATAGGGAGTTCAGAATACCTATGCTCGGCAGGAGGGAGGTGCTGCAGTCATTCAATAGATGATACTATTCTTAGGGTTGCTAATCTTTTTCGTTGTACAGAGAAGGCTTCTCAAATAGAAAATAGAAGAAAGATTACTGCTACTAGGGAAATTAAGGACCCGATTGATGATACAATGTTTCATAGGGTGAAAGCATCGGGGTAATCAGAATATCGCCGAGGTATACCTCTTAAACCGAGGAAGTGTTGAGGGAAGAATGTTAGGTTTACTCCTACAAATATTGTTAAAAATTGGGTTTTAAGATAAAGATTATTGAGAGTTAATCCTGTAAAAAGGGGGAATCATTGAACTAGCCCGGCTATAATAGCAAATACTGCACCTATGGATAGAACATAGTGGAAGTGGGCTACTACATAATAAGTGTCGTGTAAAATAATATCAATGGAGGAATTGGCTAGAATCACTCCTGTCAATCCTCCCACAGTGAATAGGAATACAAACCCTAGGGTTCAAAGGGTTGCTGGTCTATGGGAGATCTGTGTTCCGTGGAGAGTTGCTATTCAACTAAAAACCTTGATTCCTGTTGGCACAGCAATAATTATGGTTGCTGATGTGAAGTATGCTCGAGTATCAACATCTATTCCCACAGTAAATATGTGGTGGGCTCATACAACAAATCCTAATAGCCCAATAGCTATCATGGCGTAAATTATTCCTAGAGTTCCGAATGCTTCTTTTTTGCCTCTTTCTTGTCTAATGATGTGAGAAATTATGCCAAACCCTGGTAAGATCAAAATATAAACTTCTGGGTGGCCAAAAAATCAGAATAGGTGTTGGTATAGGATTGGGTCCCCTCCCCCTGCTGGGTCAAAAAATGAGGTGTTTAAATTACGGTCAGTTAGTAGCATGGTGATAGCCCCTGCTAGAACAGGAAGAGAGAGGAGCAGCAAGACGGCTGTGATTACTACTGCCCATACGAAGAGGGGTATACGGTCTGGTCTTATTCCTTCGGGGCGCATGTTGATTACTGTAGTGATAAAATTAGCTGCACCGAGAATAGAGGATACACCAGCTAGATGTAGACTGAAAATAGCTAGATCAACAGAGGCTCCCCTATGGGCAATGTTAGCTGCTAAGGGGGGATAAACTGTTCATCCGGTTCCGGCTCCATTTTCAACAATTCTTCTTATTACGAGAAGAGTTAGAGAAGGGGGAAGTAACCAGAATCTTATGTTGTTTATTCGAGGAAACGCTATGTCAGGGGCTCCTAATATAAGGGGGACAAGTCAATTGCCGAATCCACCAATTATGATAGGTATAACTATGAAGAAAATTATGATGAAGGCATGGGCAGTTACGATTACATTGTAAATTTGATCGTCTCCAATAAGAGACCCAGGGTTTCCTAGTTCTGTTCGAATTAAAACTCTTAGGGAGGTTCCTACTATTCCTGCTCATGCTCCTAATACAAAGTATAATGTTCCGATGTCTTTGTGGTTAGTCGAGAATAATCATTTATTCGGTGAAGTGGCCGAGATAAAAGGTCGTAAATTGTAAATTTACTTACGGGGTTACCCCTTCACTAAGGTTTTATATTCAAGATGATTTTAAATTGCAAGTTTAAAGGTAAAGAACTCGTTCTTTTAAAGCCTGTTAAGGCTTAGGTTCTATACTTCCTATTTTCAACTTTGAAGGTTGATAGTTTAGTTAACTTAAATCCTTACAAGGATCTCAAGGTTAACGGGCATAGAATTAGTCTTGCTAGCGAAATCAAATTGATTAATATGATTGTATTGGGATTGTTAGGGTTTTGTTGAACAAGAGTTTCATTAGTGTTAATTACTAGGGCTGAGAATGTGATTCGTAGATAAAAAAATAGGGTAATTAGTGTGGTTACAATAAGGACAACTCTTAGGGAATTAAATCTACTTTGGACGAGATTGTTAATTGTCAATCATTTCGGGAAGAACCCCAGGAAGGGGGGCAATCCCCCTAGGGAGAGGAAGTTTATTATAAATAGGAATTTTGTGGTTTTGGTTTGGTTTATTAATCTCAATATTTGTTTGATGAAGAAGATATTGAATACTCGGAGAATAAGAACGATATTAATGGTAATGATTGAGTAAACAGTGAAATAAATTAGTCAGATTGACTGGGAATTTAAGGTTCTTCTGATTATTCAGGCGATGTGATTAATTGAGGAGTAAGCTAGAATTTTACGTATACTTACTTGGTTGAGACCTAGGATTCCTCCAATGGCTGCTGATAGGATGATGATTCTAGTTAAGAAAGTGGTTATTTTGGGGTTGTATATTAGTAGAATTATAGGGGCTAGCTTTTGTCAAGTTAATAGAATTATGCAGTTGGTCCAATTTAGGCCTTCCATTACTTCAGGGAATCAAGCATGGAAGGGGGCTGCGCCTAATTTGGTTAGTAGGGCTGAATTTATAATTATTTCTCTAATGTTATTGGATTCTGTTGGCAGAAATTCCTTTAAGTTAAATGATATAACAATAGAGAATAGGAGAATTGTTGAAGCTAGAGCTTGAGTAATAAAGTATTTAAGGGCGGATTCTGAAGGATAGAAATTTTTTCCTTCTCTCAATAGGGGAATAATTGAGAGAAGATTGATTTCTAGCCCGATTCATATCCTCATTCAGGAGTACGATGAGACGGAGATGAGAGTGCCTCTGATTATTATTGTGAAAAACAGGATTTTATAAGATTTAATAATTAAAAAGAAAAGGATTAGAACCTTTATGATTGGGGTATGAACCCAGTAGCTTAATTAGCTTATCTTTTTGTATTTAAGTATAAGATGTATATGGGTTTTTGATACCTAAGGAGTAGTTTAATTCTATAAAGTACAATAATTAAGTGAGGGTAGGGGTTTCCTACATGATTAACTCTATCAAAATTATCCTTTATGTTCAGGCACCTCACC